ACAGAATCACGCCCTGTAGGATTTGAACCTACGACATCGGGTTTTGGAGACCCACGTTCTACCGAACTGAACTAAGAGCGCTTTATTATCACAATAAATATTTTGTAACCCCAATTTATCTTGCATATATATATACTATAAAAAAAAAAAATGAAATATTTATTTAATTATGTATGTACAATTTTATTAATTGATCTCAATTGATCCCTCGTTACTGCTCAGAAGATAAGTAATAGGTAGGGATGACAGGATTTGAACCCGTGACATTTTGTACCCAAAACAAACGCGCTACCAAACTGCGCTACATCCCTTTCAATTGGTCTACAGTGTCATTGTAGAGAATCCCTGTCTTGTTTTCCACATCTTTATTTCCTACATTGATATACACAAACTATCTTATCATTTCTTCCTTCTTACTTTTGGTCTCATATATCATATAACAAACATATAATATGGTAAAAGACTTATATAAAGTATGAAATAAATATGAAATCTACCACAAAAAATTAATATTTTTTAGGAATTTAAGGCGGAAATGGACGTATTTTTTTTCTTTTAATAAATATCTATTTTGTACATTTCAATTTGAATTAGGAACTCCGCGTACAAGTGGTAAGTCATTAACTACATATACACATCCGGTCATATATGTATTACCATTATGTATTACAAATTCTAATAAAATTACAATAACGAATACAGAAAGAGGAGTTTTTAAAATGCGAGATCTAAAAACATATCTCTCCGTGGCACCGGTAGTAAGTACTCTATGGTTCGGGTCTTTAGCAGGTTTATTGATAGAGATCAATCGTTTTTTTCCGGATGCGTTGATATTCCCCTTTTTTTCATTCTAGCTATTGATATGGGAAGGGGGAAGAAGATTAGAGATACAATCAAATATCTGTAACTAATCCCTACCCCTCCCTTCTTTTTTTCTTTGTTTTTTTTTTCTTTTTTTACTTATTCTTTCTAAAAAAAAAAAAAAAAAAAACAAAGAAAAAGCGGTTTCACCCTCAGTGAAACTATGAACTCGGGCTCAGGCTCAAATTAAATTAATAATAGAATGGAAATGCGGTGGTTGGGGCAACAATATCATACAAGATACTTAACTGAAAATGAAATACTGTACGGCAATTAAAAATTATAAATATAGTTAGAAATCATTATATTACTTATTATTTATTACTATATTGATTATTGATTGCAACAAAATATTTCTTTCATAATTTGATTTCGAGTTACCTGCTTCTATTTTTGTGTCCTTTCTTCTTCCTTGCTTCGGGTCGGAAAATTAAAGAATTGAGTGAATCAAAAACCAAAGGAGGTTCATGGCTAAGGGTAAAGATGTCCGAGTAACGGTTATTTTGGAATGTACCAGTTGTGTTCGAAATCGTGTTAATAAGGAATCAATGGGCATTTCCAGATATATTACTCAAAAGAATCGACACAATACGCCTAGTCGATTGGAATTGAGAAAATTCTGTCCCTGTTGTTACAAACATACGATTCATGGGGAGATAAAGAAATAGATCGACCCGATCGCTCGTGTGTCAGTCTTCCAAGGAAGATGAAAAATTACATATTATATATAACAATATATATATAATTTATTTGAATTTATTTTTGAATTTATTTAAATATAAATAAATATAAACAAATAAATATAAACAAACCAAATCCTATTTCGATCGGATCAAAGATGATGTAGAATTAAGAAATAGGATTGGGATTTTCAGGATAAGGAATAAACAAACCATGGATAAATCCAAGCGAATCTTTCTTAAATCTAAGCGATCTTTTCGTAGGCGTTTGCCTCCGATCCAATCGGGGGATCGAATTGATTATAGAAACATGAGTTTAATTAGTCGATTTATTAGCGAACAAGGAAAAATATTATCTAGACGGGTGAATAGATTGACCTTAAAACAACAACGATTAATTACTATTGCTATAAAACAAGCTCGTATTTTATCTCCGTTACCTTTTCTTAATAATGAGAAACAATTTGAAAGAAGCGAGTCAACCGCTAGAGCTGCTGGTCTTAGAACCAGAAAAAAAATAGGTTGACTCTTCAATTGAATTGAATCAAAATAAAATTCCAATCCAAACTCAAATGCGGATTGACGTTTTTTTTTTTGTTCGAAAAATCGTAAAATCGAAATGTCCTGTCGTAAGAAAAAAAATGGGAGAAGAGGAATAAATATTTTTTATTTAACGTCTTTCTTCATTTTGATGACTTTATCATATTTTATCATACTAATTTCTACTCTACCTTCCCAGAGTTCATTCTCCAGGGAACTCCATTTAAACTATTCCAACGGATTCCTTCCAATCTCTTTATTTTATGATCTCATTGGAAATCATATAAAGACAACTCTTATTTAATATAGCTATTTGTGCAAGTATTTTACGATTAAGAAGTAACTGTCTCTTGTACAGATTGTGTATAAATTTACTATAACTAAAGTATACTTTATTCTCGCGAATTACTGCATTTATCCGAGTGATCCACAACCGACGAAAATCTCTCTTTTGTCTACCTCTATCCCGATGAGCCGAAACCAAAGCTCTTATTTTCTGTTGAGTAATAGTACGAGTAAGTCTTGAATGAGCCCCTCGAAAGGTTGATGCAAATAAACGAATTTTTGTTCTACGTCTTCGAGCTATATACCCTCGTTTAATTCTGGTCATTGAATAAATGAAACTTTGATGAATAACTAATCGATTTCCTTTCTTTCAGTTATTCCCTTCCCCTAGTCTATTAATAACAAAACGGATTCTTCCAATGTATAAAATTTAAATTCCAATGGCTTTTGCTACTATAACCTTCCCGACCACGATTTTTTTTTTTTTTTTTTCTAGGTGAAATGCCTAGAAAAAAATTGTATTGATATTAGGTATCAAAAACACATAAAAGTAGTAAATATAAATGGATATAGTGGGTTCCATCGTTTCTATGGTTACTTCTTAAACGGTGAGGTCCTCTCTATACACCGGAGCCCTTCTTTCATTTAATCAATGTTATTGTTAACTTGTACAGTTCACACTCTTTGGCTCTACCCATAATTATCCAGTACGAGGTCTTTCACAATGAGATCTACTTATACAGTAACGGTATTTAATTATGAAGATTAGCTGAGTAGCTGACCCTGTTAGTCCGTTCTTGCAAGAGTAAGGTATAATTTTTCTGCTTTTTAAAATAGTATTTCCCCTGCTTAATGGATATCATTTGCTATCAATGGAGAATTCTTTCTCATCTTATAAAACGAGTTGATTGGATTTGCACCAACGGAAACCATACATTTGATACCACAATAGAAGAATAGATCTTTTTGATTTTTAGATATTGAATGGAGTTCTTCCATTCTAGTCTATTCACTGGTACTGATCGTTGATACTGGATCAATTGTTTTCTTTCTTTTGTCCTAGCCCATGATCTGAACGAGTCGCACATACACCCTAGTACATGTTCCTCGTCGCTGAGGACATCCCCCAAGAGCGGGGGATTTCGTGACATTTCTGATTGGCTGTCTTGTGTTTCTAATAAGTTGTTTAATAGTTGGCATATTGAATCATATACATAATGGGCTGGTTTAGATCGATCTTAACCGGATGATTATGAATTATTTTATTTGTATATTAATAGATTAATGAATAGAATATTAAATCCGGTAAGAAGATAAAATCTCAAATCACCAATTCGTCTGAAATTTTTGTTATTTTTTCTTTTTTATTCAGTCGCTACAAGATCAACAATTCCATGAGCTTGGGCTTCTGTTGCTGACATAAAAACATCTCTTTCCATATCTTCGGATACAACCCATAAGGGTTTGCCTGTCCTTTGTACATAAACCCTTGTGACGGTTTCGCGCAGCTTCAAAAGTTCTTCCGCTTCCAAGATAAATTCTCCCGTCTGTGCCTCATAAAAAGAACTAGCAGGTTGATGGATCATTACCCTGATGATATAACATAATAAATGTTTATTCTATCTCGCATGATGGTAAGGTGAAGAGATAAAGAATAATAAAATATATAATTGAACAACCGTACAGGCATCTTTTACGCATTGCATACGGCTCTATAATGGAATTCGTTTTTACCTTACTTAAATATCAAATAAATTAAATATAGGGTCTATCAGACTCGGGTTGGTAAATGATCCAATAACCACCCTTCTTTTTGTTTTTGGAGTAGTTCAAAAATACTATGATGGCTCCGTTGCTTTATATATTTATTTCGTCTGTTATTTAGCAATCCCAAAGTTTCTTTTTTTTTTTTCAAATAAAAAAACAAGATTTTTTTTTTATTTTCATATTCTTTCATAACCTAAATATTGTTAAGAGCCTCCCGGCGTGAAAACAAAAAAGTTTGTGACGCTGAAATAGGCTTCCCGATAGATTAGATAAAATCGGAAATACCTTTTATCTCATACTACTCTTTCGATACATAATTTAAGGGTTAAAAAAATTTATCATATCGAATTCGAAGTGCCATGCTATTATTACTTAATATTCATATTTCATATAGCGCGAAGGCATAGTCTTCTTTTTTCTCTCAAATCAAATAAAAAACTCATTGGCGCCAAGCGTGAGGGAATGCTAGACGTTTGGTAATTTCTCCTCCGACCAGAATAAAAGATCCCATTGAAGCGGCTAATCCCATGCATATTGTCTGTATATCTGGTCGCACAAATTGCATAGTATCATAAATAGCTACTCCGGGTATTACCCATCCGCCAGGAGAATTTATAAACAAATATAGATCTTTGGTATCATCCTCTATACTGAGATATACCATAAGACCAATAAGTTGATTCGAGATCTCGCTATCAACCCCTTGGCCTAAAAAAAGTAATCTTTCTCGATAAAGTCGGTTGATTGGGATAAAGTTGTATCCCTTAGAAACCGTACATGCACCTTTTGATGCATACGGTTCAACAAAAATAACGAAAAAAAATAAAAGAATCAATGTGTAGATGTAGATTCTAGCGCTTTCTTTTATTTTTTTTTCTCATACCAGGCTTTTAACTTATAAAAAGGGGCTTTTCTTTCATTTTTCAAAAAAGATGGGCCTGTTTTGTTTATCTATAAAAAAAAATTACTAAATTTATCTAACTAACTTTTCATTGATGTATTGTTTCATCGAGATACAATCTCAATCGCGATGTAATTTTCTTGTTCCTGAATGGGCTTCTTCAATTTTTTTAGGTTTATGCTCTACTCCGAGTAAAGATCCGCCCGATTTGGATTTGCACATATATGACAAATGCCCCAATACCACGTCCTTTTGCTACGACTTCCTTTTTACAATTTATTTCATGTCTTACAACAGATATTCAATGCATTCATCATATTACTCGATTGATTAACAGTTTGAGATCACTTCTATTATAAATATATAAAGAAATAGAATATGATAGAATATAGTAATCATAAATAGATTTATTACCGGTTTTTTTCTAAACGGAGCCTGGATACTTCATTTTATTGGCCTAACCAAGATAACCATAAATTATTCTAATTGATAATATTAATCTGTATACCCTCCCGAAAAAATGGATCTAATTGAACTTCACGCTCCAAATTTTTGATAATTCAATCAATCTTTCTTGGGCGAAGGGGAGGATATCTCGATCGGGGAAGAGAATGGGGAAATACCATATGACCCAATATATCTGACAAGTCGCACTATACGTCAATCCACAATGCATCTTCCTCTCCAGGACTTCGAAAAGGTACTCTTGGAACACCAATAGGCATTAAATAAAAGAAAAATTAAGTACTATATCTCACTTTGATGTGAAAGCGTAACAATGGATTTAGTGTCCTACTAATATTGGCCTTTATCATATTTTATCCATAGATTGACTAAGTTCATAAAAAAAGATAAAGAAGACAAAATGAATAAAGGAAAATTATTACAAATAAGTCCTTTGAATGATGAACAAATATATATATGCATTCACTCATATAAAATGGTATCAACTCCCCTACCATTGCGTATTGGTACTTATCGGGTGTAGAATAGATCTGCTTCTTTTTGTTCCTACGAACAAAATAGTTTCATTATTACTAAAAGTAATTGAAAAGAATCAAACAAATCAAACAAATATTAATTCTTTCCCCAAGATAATCCACTAAAAAGAGGGTCCACAGCATAGTTTTTTCCAATGCAATAAAGTTACATTGTGTCTATTTTTCATTGATAAAGGGGTATTTCCATGGGTTTGCCTTGGTATCGTGTTCATACCGTCGTATTGAATGATCCCGGTCGTTTGATTTCTGTCCATATAATGCATACAGCTCTGGTTGCTGGTTGGGCCGGTTCGATGGCTCTATACGAATTAGCAGTTTTTGATCCTTCTGATCCTGTTCTTGATCCAATGTGGAGACAGGGTATGTTCGTTATACCCTTCATGACTCGTTTAGGAATAACCAATTCATGGGGCGGTTGGAGTATCACAGGGGGTACTGTAACGAATCCGGGTATTTGGAGTTACGAAGGTGTGGCCGGGGCACATATTGTGTTTTCGGGCTTGTGCTTTTTGGCAGCTATCTGGCATTGGGTGTATTGGGATCTAGAAATATTTACTGATGAACGTACAGGAAAACCCTCTTTGGATTTGCCTAAGATCTTTGGAATTCATTTATTTCTATCAGGGGTGGCTTGCTTTGGTTTTGGTGCATTTCATGTAACAGGATTGTATGGTCCTGGAATATGGGTGTCCGATCCTTATGGACTAACTGGAAGGGTACAATCCGTAAATCCAGCGTGGGGTGTGGAGGGTTTTGATCCTTTTATTCCGGGAGGAATAGCCTCTCATCATATTGCAGCAGGGACCTTGGGCATATTGGCGGGTCTATTCCATCTTAGTGTACGTCCACCTCAACGCCTATACAAAGGATTACGTATGGGAAATATTGAAACCGTCCTTTCCAGTAGTATTGCTGCTGTCTTTTTTGCCGCTTTTGTAGTTGCTGGAACTATGTGGTATGGTTCAGCAACGACCCCGATTGAATTATTTGGTCCCACTCGTTATCAATGGGATCAAGGATACTTCCAACAAGAAATATATCGAAGAATTGGTGCTGGGTTGGCTGAAAATCAAAGTTTATCTGAAGCTTGGTCTAAAATTCCCGAAAAACTAGCTTTTTATGATTACATCGGCAATAATCCGGCAAAGGGGGGGTTATTCAGAGCGGGCTCAATGGACAACGGGGATGGAATAGCTGTTGGGTGGTTAGGACATCCTATCTTTAGAGATAAAGAGGGGCGCGAACTTTTTGTACGTCGTATGCCTACTTTTTTTGAAACATTTCCGGTTGTTTTGGTAGACGGAGACGGAATTGTTAGAGCCGATGTTCCTTTTAGAAGGGCGGAATCTAAATATAGTGTCGAACAAGTAGGTGTAACTGTCGAGTTCTATGGCGGCGAACTCAACGGAGTCAGTTATAGCGATCCCGCTACTGTGAAAAAATATGCTAGACGTGCTCAATTGGG